GCATGTTATGCCATTTTAAAATTGGTTTATTCTGCAGCAGCAAATGCTAATCACAATAAGGGTTTGAACGAAACAAGTTTAATCATTAGTAAAGCCGAAGTCAACGAGGGCACAACTGTGAAAAAATTAAAGCCCCGGGCTCGAGGACGGGGTTATCCTATAAAAAGATCCACTTGTCATATAACTATTGTATTGAAAGATATATCTTTAGATGAAGAGGAAGAAATAGATAAAAGGAAATTCTATAAATTAGAGCTGAAGAATACTTAAAGGAAGAATATTTTATATTATAAAAAATAAAAATACGCTATATTATGTTATGCTTAAAAAAAATCGAATGAATAAAAAAAAAATACAAACAGATGTCACGTTTCACGATATATATAGTAGTGGGGGATTATGGGACAAAAAATAAATCCACTTGGTTTCAGACTTGGTGCAACCCAAGGTCATCATTCTCTTTGGTTTGCACAACCCAAAAATTATTCAAAGGATCTACAAGAAGATCAAAAAATACGAGATTGTATCAAAAATTATGTGCAAAATAATATGAAAATATCCTCTAATGTAGAGGGAATTGCACGTATAGAGATTCAAAAAAGAATCGATTTGATTCAGGTCATAATCTATATGGGATTCCCCAAGTTATTAATAGAAGACAGGACTCGAAGAATCGAAGAATTACAGACGCATGTACAAAAAGAACTCAATTGTGTAAACCGAAAACTCAACATTGCTATTACAAGAATTGCAAATCCTTACGGGCACCCCAATATTCTTGCAGAATTTATAGCCGGACAATTAAAGAATAGAGTTTCATTTCGCAAAGCAATGAAAAAAGCTATTGAATTAACTGAACAGGCAGGTACAAAAGGGATTCAAGTACAAATTGCAGGGCGTATCGACGGAAAAGAAATTGCACGTGTTGAATGGATCCGAGAAGGTAGAGTTCCTCTACAAACCATTCGAGCTAAAATTGATTATTGTTCCTATGCAGTTCGAACTATCTATGGGGTATTAGGCATCAAAATTTGGATATTTGTAGACGAAGAATAATAAGAACTTACTTGACTTATATTTAGTTATATCTGGTGATAAAACAAAAAATGGCAAACTCTTTCATTCTTTTTCTGGTAAATAATAAAAAAAAGAACAATTCTATAAGGTTGAATAAAAATTCGATTAATCATTTGATATAATTGCTATGCTTAGTGTGTGACTCGTTGGTTTTTTTAGGGTTGGGATTCAAAAAAATGGACAGCCCATAGTACAAACTGATAACTATAGAACTAATAACCAACTCATCACTTCGTGTTATCTGGATAGAAAGAACCAGTCAAGATATGATATATAAGTCATATCATTGTAGCAACTGAAATCTTTTTTACATAAACAAAAAAACAATCTGATTATGGGTTGTAAAGCAATATAAAGTATACAGATAAATGGAAGGGTGAGAGAAAGATAGAAAAAGAATATTAATGATATATAATTCTAATATGTAAGGTCTATGAGTCATCTCATATAAAGGGAATGTAATAAAGCATCAATACTGATTGATCCATAATTAGACAAATCCGTGCATAGAACAAAAAATCAAGAGCCCCGAGCCAATAAAGACTGAGAAGGTTGACTCAAGAATAAATTTAATTGGAGGCTCCGTTGTAAAATTCAGACCTAATCATTAATCGAGAAGTGGTGGGAACGACAGAACCTGTGAATGCATAAGATTCTATTGAAAACGAATCCTAATGATTCATTGAGTAGGATGGCGGAACGAACCAGAAACCGATTCATTTATTCTGAGAGGTCATGTCATAGACTAATCTTACAACTGAATGTTGAAAGAGTAAATATTCGCCCGCGAATTTTTTTTTTATTTCGAAATTTGAGTCGATTCGAAATAAAAGGAAAAACAAAAAAAATATTCATTATAGCGTTCTACCAAAACGACATTATCTATAAATAGAATACGTGTTAAATTATATATTAAAACACAAAAAATTTCTAATTTATAATCGATTATATCAAATTTCAAAAAATCCCACGATTCCATATATTATTAACCGTGTATTTTTTTTTGTTTAATTATTTTGAATTGTTTAATTATTTTGAATTGTTTAATTCGCGAGGAGCTGGATGAGAAGAAACTCTCGTGTCCGGTTCTGTAGTAGAGATGGATGGAATTGCTAAACAACCATCAACTATAACCCCAAAAGAACCAGATTCCGTAAACAACACAGAGGAAGAATGAAAGGAATATCTTATCGAGGTAATCGTATTTGCTTCGGTAGATATGCTCTTCAAGCGCTTGAACCCGCTTGGATCACATCTAGACAAATAGAAGCAGGGCGGCGAGCAATGACACGAAATGCACGCCGCGGTGGAAAAATATGGGTACGCATATTTCCAGACAAACCTGTTACAGTAAGACCTACAGAAACACGTATGGGTTCGGGGAAAGGATCTCCCGAATATTGGGTAGCTGTCGTTAAACCCGGTAGAATACTTTATGAAATGAGCGGAGTAGCAGAAAATATAGCTAGAAGGGCTATTTCAATAGCGGCATCTAAAATGCCTATACGAACTCAATTCATTCTTTCTGGATAGGAATGTAGAAACAAACGAAAGGGGTTTTTGGGATGAAAAAAAAACAATTGCAGGTTTCTTTTTTTGTTTTGAACAAATAATATTTCTTTTTTTTTATTTATACCTTTGCTTTGCATTGAAAAAGAAAAAACCGATAAAAAAAAAATGATATGATTCAACCTCAAACCCATTTGAATGTAGCGGATAACAGCGGGGCCCGAGAATTGATGTGTATTCGAATCATAGGAGCTAGTAATCGACGATATGCTCATATTGGTGACATTATTGTTGCTGTAATCAAGGAAGCAGTACCAAATACACCTCTAGAAAGATCGGAAGTGGTCCGAGCTGTCATTGTACGTACTTGTAAAGAACTCAAACGCGACAACGGTATGATAATACGATATGATGACAACGCTGCGGTTGTTATTGATCAAGAAGGAAATCCAAAAGGAACCCGAATTTTCGGCGCGATCGCCCGGGAATTAAGACAGTTAAATTTCACTAAAATAGTTTCATTAGCACCTGAAGTATTATAGGGGAAGACCTTAATATAGTATTTGAATGAAATTGATTAAATTTATTTAATTAATTAGTAAATTGTTTATCTATCACGTATATATCTTTAATAATTCATAAATATTAAAAAAAAAATAATTCATAAATATTAAAAAATTCAGAAAAAAAGAAAAAGAGCATGTTGATTATATCAAAATTCGGGGGAAACAAAAATCTTAGTTTATCATGAGTAAAGACACTATTGCTGACATAATAACCTCTATACGAAATGCTGACATGAATAAAAAAAGAACAGTTCGAATACCATCTACTAACATCACTGAAAATATTGTTAAAATCCTTTTACAAGAAGGTTTTATTGAAAACGTGAGAAAACATCAAGAAAGCAATAAATATTTTTTGGTTTTAACCCTACGACATAGAAGAAATAGGAAAGGACCATATAGAACTGTTTTAAATTTAAAACGGATCAGTCGACCCGGTCTACGAATATATTCTAACTATCAACGAATTCCTAGAATTTTAGGCGGAATGGGGGTTGTAATTCTTTCTACTTCTCGAGGTATAATGACAGACCGAAAGGCTCGACTAGAAGGAATCGGCGGAGAAGTTTTGTGTTATATATGGTAATCTTTCTAATAGCCGACACGGTCATATTTGTGAAAAAAGAGAAAGGACAAGTTTATAATATTATCCCTCTTACATTAGTTGATACTTCAAAGCGGTTTTACCTGGAATGAAACAACAAAAATGGATTCAGGAAGGTTTAATTACTGAACAACTTACCGATGGTATGTATCTTCCGGATTCGTTTAGATAACAAAAAAATTATTCTGGTTTTTGTTTCGTAAAGGATTTCATGTAATTTTATACGTATACTACCAGGAAATAGACTCAAAATTGAGGTAAGTCCTTATGATTCAACCAAAGGGCGTATAATTTAGAGACTCCAAAGCAAAGACTTGAATGATTAGGCGGTTTTTTCAATTTCAACATTCTTTCGTGAGGATACAATTCGAAATTAAAAATTTCAAGAAACTTATTTTCTTCCAATAAGTAGATTCGGAATTAAAAAAAGGAATGACAAATATGAAAATAAGGGCCTCCGTTCGTAAAATTTGTGAAAAATGTCGATTGATCCGTAGGCGGGGACGAATTATAGTAATTTGTTCTAACCCGAGACATAAACAAAGACAAGGATAATCTTTCTAAAACAAAAAGACTCTCGAAACCTAAAGGACCCGATGTACAGATGTACAAATAAATAAATAAAATAAAAAAAAATAAGTAAAAAAAAAAAAAAAAAAGAATAAGGATCTGTTTTGACATGAAATGGATATATCCATATATCTCTGACTTATATTTATGAGATGATAAAATATGGCAAAACCTATACCAAAAATTGGTTCGCGTAGAAATAGACGTATTGGTTCACGTAAGAATACACGTAGAATCCCCAAGGGAGTTATTCATGTTCAAGCAAGTTTCAACAATACCATTGTGACTGTTACAGATGTACGGGGTCGAGTAATTTCTTGGTCCTCTGCCGGGGCTTGTGGATTCAAGGGTACAAGAAGGGGTACACCATTTGCCGCTCAAACCGCAGCAGGAAATGCTATTCGGACAGTAGTGGATCAAGGTATGCAACGAGCAGAAGTTATGATAAAAGGCCCGGGTCTCGGAAGAGATGCGGCATTAAGAGCTATTCGTAGAAGTGGTATACTATTAAGTTTCATACGGGATGTAACTCCTATGCCACATAATGGCTGTAGGCCTCCTAAAAAAAGACGTGTGTAAAAATAAACATTGAAGAGATTTCAAGAGAAATAAATAATTCAATGATTTGATCAAATAATATACTATGGTTCGAGAGAAAGTAACAGTATCTACTC